CACACGAGCCCATATCCTTGCTTTTCTATCAATCTCTAATTCTAATCTTCCTCCCCAATCGGATATTATGGTGCCTGTATAGACCGACATTCCATTATGGCCCAATTCTGACCGGTAATAGATACCGGGACTTTGCAATATTTGATTGATGACAATTCTGTATATTCCATTTACTATAGAAGTTCCCAAAGAATTCATTAGAGGAATGTTTCCAATAAAAATTGTTTGTTCCTGCATATCCCCTCGGCTTTTCCAAATTAATCCTGCAGATACATATAATTCAGAAGAATATGTGAATGATTCATATACAGCATCTCTTTCTTTTAGCAAGGGTTCTACCAATTGATATGTTTCCACAAATAATTGAAATTCAATTTCTTGATCCGTATCTTCAATTTTTGGAAACTTATAAAGTTCTTCTGTTAAGCCCTGATCAATGAACCTACAAAAGCCTTCAAATTGTATCTGATTCGACCCAGGTATTGTAGACATTCCCGCATTTCCATCTCCGAGCATTTTGAATTTCCCATTTATCAAAAAATCCCATTCGTTTCTCATTCTGCATTGATTCATATGATTCTATGCAGAATGCTGGAATTTAGATTCTGTTTACTGAATCACATGAAATTTTACCCAACTCCATAGAAATGGAATGTATGAAATACGTATGAACGGGGGAAAAAAGATGATTTTATACTTATACTTAATTAAATCGGAATTTCTAAGAGACGGATACAAATGGAAACGAAGCGATAAATTCCACTTAGACTTACGGAGTTTTGTATAGAATAAAAAAAAATAATTCAACTTATACCATTATTATGATATTCCATATTCCAATCCGCTTGGATACCAGAAAAAAAAATAAATAAAAGTCGTGATTTGATCTATTCGCTGAGATAAAGACATAAGAATCAGACACAATATAACAACATAAAGTTCATTTTTTTAGCACTTAACTTTTTGGTGGATTCCAGTGTTCAAAAAATGATTGCGGAGAACCCCTTTTTTCTTTTTTTAGTAGAATTTTTCGAATAGGATTGAAGTGCGTAAGAAGGCTTGTATTTAGTAAACCCGTGCCCATATAGCTATCTATATATACATCACCCCCCCTTTATTGCATAGTTCGATTCGGGACAGCGCATGTCGTGCTCTATCAAAATTTCGATTTTCTCTTCAATCGAAATTGCAGTATGACAATTTTCGGCAAATTCCCTATAGAGAGGCACCATACACAGATAAGATAACCGATAAGCTAGAAGCTCGCCCCGAAACGATTTATGTTTGGGGTTTACATAGACTCATAATTGCTGTTATAATTGACATTGAGAATTGAAATTGAGAAGGGTTTTTTTATAGAAAAAAACCAATACCAATTAGGTAGGTATCAATTTTGATTTTCTTCTATCATTTATCATTAGGAAACACACTTTCCAATTTAAATCCAAGAGTCGGTCATGAATTTACAGTCACTAGTTAATGGTTCCAATTTGGCCTGAATTTTGGCTTTTGTGACTGAAAATACACATTTCTTTTTTCAATAGAAAAAAAAAAGAAAGAGAAAAGAGAGGGATTAAGACATTGTGTGTTTTGAGATACTATAAAATCAATTGCAGAAATGGAGCCGCTCCAAAAAAAGAAAAAAAAAAAGGACAGATTTCTTTTAGGCAAGATTTAAGAAAAACGAGATTTCAGAGGGAAGTACAAAAAAAAGACATTGAGTACCCCCCAAAACAAAACAAGCAAAGGGGGAATATTTTCATCTATTTTGGATCGTTTTGGCGGCATGGCCGAGCGGTAAGGTGGGGGACTGCAAATCCTTTTTCCCCAGTTCAAATCTGGGTGTCGCCTGATAAGACTCGAAATCCCTTATTCTGCTTGGCTGGTATAACTCGCCGAATCTTTTGCAGCAAAGTACGCGACTCGTGGCACTTTCTTGATTCTAAATAGCTGGGGTTTCTGTTCTTTAAAGTGCTGTCAATCCTTGCATTTAGAATTCACGGAAAGATTATAGTAGTGGAAGTGCTATCATATCAAATCAAGAGTTACCGATTTATTTCCACTGCTAATGTAGAGTCTACTGACCGGGTCTTGAATTAGATTGAATAGCCCGAGGGAGAATCGAATTAATAGTTATGGAAGGGGCGGGAGATACTTTGTATACAGTATACAGAGTATACAGACTCATGAGAGTCTCTGAGCGCACGGGCATTCAATCAATATTCGATTGGATGGATAATTGGCTTTTACTTAATGATAATGATAATCAAGGGCAACAAAAAAAAACGAAGAGGTCTTATTATTACTACATATTTGGTCACATTCCCTTTGATACTTCCAAAGAAAAGCGCGGCTGTGTATTTAGTTTCGTTTTACCGATTCGACTAGAAATCATATACGAACTTGTTCTAAGTGGATTTATTGGGGCGTTTCATATTTATTGGAGTCTTTCATCAAGGGCGTTGGGTCAAAATCCCTTTTTGACTCTGCACCAGTGATTCCACTATTATTAGGAAACAATAATGGAATAATTTCTTCATATTCATAGAGATAGGGGACATAATTCACATGGATATAGTAAGCCTCGCTTGGGCTGCTTTAATGGTAGTCTTTACATTTTCCCTTTCGCTCGTAGTATGGGGAAGAAGTGGACTCTAGAGATACTACTAATTGAGTTGGGAAATCAAACTGTATCACTTTTTTTCTAGATCGTTCTGCAAAGCCTTTTTAATTATATTAATTATTAAATAATGAAATTAATATAATAATTAACTGAATATATTTCAATATATTTAATTCAGTAATTTCATTATAACTAATTTCATTATATTTAATATATTTAATTCAGCAATTTAATTCCATTTAGAATTTCGAAATTGAATTAATCAAAATATCTTCATTTCGGAATTCTATTGTCTTGGATTCTAGCGAGGTAATTGTATTCGATTCTATTATGAATAGAATACAATTCATAATATATATGAATAATACTCTTTCAGAATCCAAATCAAACAGATATTTCACAAATTCCCCTATTCCTATTTTGAAAGGAAAGGGGATATGGATAATAGGAATTTTATTCCAACCGAAGTCTTCCTAAATTTTCTATTTCGTTTTTCTGAACCGGCCCTTCCCGGAGTTATATATGGACAATGAGGAAGAACGCGGAAAACCGGACTCCTTTTTACTTTTTTTTTATTGGCCCTTTTACTGTTCAAAGAGAAAAGAAAGGAGTTCACGATTTAATATTTAAAAATAATAAGATTGTGCCTAGGTCAAGTCACATATTTCGCACTTACCGCTTGTTTTATTATTTTAGAAATTAGATTTCGGCTATGCTTTATTGACTCGTTTCATATCATGGCTCAAGGGCAAGGGTTGAAAATCGCTGAGGTACCCCTTTTGAAATCTGAAGAAGGTACCATAGAACTCCTTGGATCATCTGTCAACCGCTCAATCAATTACTTCTTCGGAATGCTAAAAAAAGATTACTTTATTTCTTTCATATTTTATTTTCTTTTATTAACTTGGTTTTCTTTTAGTAATATACGCCCCAGTTTGTTTTTCTTTCATTGATTTGATTCTAATGGATACCGGGATTCATATTGAAACTAATCAGAAATCAAGAAATTTGAAAATCGTAAGAGCCGCCTTTCGCTTATTTCAGATTGATTGGAATAAACAAAAAGAAAATACAAATAGATGAAGCAAAGAAATAGAATTGAGATACTATATACATTACATATATTTAAGTCATATTAACATGTATGAAGATACATATCCATATTGTAGATTGATCTCTATTCAGTTTCTATCTTTATACATTACAATAATAAAAATAGATAGTATGGTAGAAAGATTCATATATGAGTCTTTCTACTATACTATCGGATCTCATAGGCTATTGCTGATTCTAGTCCGTTCATTTCATTTAAGACTAAGACGGGAAATTGGAATTTTTTTTTCTTAAATCATTGATAAGAACTAAGAAGTCGAGTTTCATTCAAATTAATCACCTTGACTGACCGTTTTTACGTATATTATAAGCAAAAAAGCAGTAGGAACTAGAACGAACAGTGTAGTAGCAATAAATGCGAGAATATTTACTTCCATAATCTCATCGTTTGGTTTTTTTTTACTTCACAATAACTCGGGATTTAATCCCATAGAGATGATAACCCTTTCGCTTGTAAATTCAATGGGATCAATTACATTTCGATGATAGCGAATGGGATCAATATCATGAATAACAATATCTGACTGTCAAGTCGATTCATCGTCGAGAATTCAATAGTATAACATAGGCAGATCTTTTATTCACACACCGAATACAAACTTGAATCCCGGATTCAATCAAAAGAATTCCTTTACTTTAATACTAAAATACTAATACTTTTTTTTTTATTTATCATTCTTTTCCATTCCGTCTTTTCTATAATCGACCGCCTTACTTGTACAACCACCTAACCGCTTCCACTTCCATTGTTTACAAAGGGTTTAGAAATAAACCAAACAAACAATCGAAACAAAATAGAAAAAGGAAAGGGGTTAAGTTCTAAACTCCTTTTCGTTTTTTTTTTAATGATATAATTTTCTTGAAAAAAAAAAGAGAAAAGGATAGCATTAGGCATGAAATTCGACCGTTTTATTTTGACCCAGTTTAACAGAAAAAGGCGCGATATATTGATGTCTTTTTTTATTGGATTTGGATCCGTCGGGACTGACGGGGCTCGAACCCGCAGCTTCCGCCTTGACAGGGCGGTGCTCTGACCAATTGAACTACAATCCCGGGGAAGTAAAAAGTACCGAATACATATTCTTATGATTTCATTCAAACCATTTCATTTCTATTTAGATAAAAATCGACGTGTTGGAACAGAGACGTGAGTGAGATATTGATATCCACACGGATATACACGTTAGTGAGAGCAGCACGGATTACTAGTAATCCTTTCCTTATTGCCAAATCGATTATTTCTTTTTTTTTCAATGTCCATAAT